ATGAGTTGGGCGCTTTAACCATTCAGCCATGGATGCTTAACAGGGATCATCGTACATCGTGAATAACCAAATTCCAATTGAAATGAAATCTTTAGGAGGAATCAATGAAACGACATCAATTCAAATCCTGGATCGTTGAATTGAGAGAGATATTGAGAGAGATCAAGAATTCTCACTATTTCTTAGATTCATGGATCAAATTCGATTCAGTGGGGTCTTTCACTCACATTTTTTTCCACCAAGAACGTTTTATGAAACTCTTTGACCCCCGAATTTTGAGTATTCTACTTTCACGTGATTCACAGGGTTCAACAAGTAATCGATATTTCACGATCAAAGGTGTAGTACTGCTTGTAGTAGCGGTCCTTATATCTCGTATTAACAATCGAAAGATGGTCGAAAGAAAAAATCTCTATTTGATGGGGCTTCTTCCTATACCTATGAATTCCATTGGACCCAGAAATGAGGCATTGGAAGAATTTTTTTGGTCTTCCAATATCAATAGGTTGATTGTTTCGCTCCTGTATCTTCCAAAAGGGAAAAAGATTTCTGAGAGTTGTTTTATGGATCCGCAAGAGAGTACTTGGGTTCTCCCAATAAATAAAAAGTGTATCATGCCTGAATCTAACCGGAGTTTGCGGTGGTGGAGGAACCGGATCGGAAAAAGGAGCGATTCTAGTTGTAAGATTTCTAATGAAACCGTAGCTGGAATTGAGATCTCATTCAAAGAGAAAGATAGCAAATATCTGGAGTTTCTTTTTTTATCCTATACGGATGATCCGATCCGCAAGGACCATGATTGGGAATTGTTTGATCGTCTTTCTCCGAGGAAGAAGCGAAACATAATCAACTTGAATTCGGGACAGCTATTCGAAATCTTAGGGAAAGACTTGATTTGTTATCTCATGTCTGCTTTTCGTGAAAAAAGACCAAAGGAAGGGGAGGGCTTCTTCAAACAACAAGGAGCTGGGGCAACTATTCTATCAAATGATATTGAGCATGTTTCCCATCTCTTCTCGAGAAACAAGTGGGGTATTTCTTTGCAAAATTGTGCTCAATTTCATATGTGGCAATTCCGCCAAGATCTCTTCGTTAGTTGGGGGAAGAATCCGCACGAATCGGATTTGAACGTATCGAGAGAGAATTTGATTTGGTTAGACAATGTGCGGTTGGTAAACGAAGATCGGTTTTTTAGCAAGGTACGGAATGTATTGTCAAATATTCAATATGATTCCACAAGATCGATTTTCGTTCAAGTAAGGGATTCTAGCCAATGGAAAGGATCTTCTGATCAATCCATAGATCATTTCGATTCCATTAAAAGTGAGGATTCAGAATATCACACATTGATTGATCAAACAGAGATTCAGCAACTAAAAGAAAGATCGATTCTTTGGGATCCTTCCTTTCTTCAAACGGAACGAACAGAGATAGAATCAGATCGATTCCCGAAATGCCTTTTTGGATCTTCGTCCCGGCTATTCACGGAACGTGAGAAGCAGATGATTATTCATCTGCTTCCGGAAGAAATCGAAGAATTTCTTGGGAATCCTACAAGATCAATTCGTTCTTTTTTCTCTGACAGATGGGCAGAACTTCATCTGGGTTCGAATCCTATGGAGAGGTCTACTAGAGATCAGAAATTTTTGAAGAAAAAACAAGATGTTTCTTTTGTCCCTTCCAGGCGATCGGAAAATAAAGAAATGGTTGATATATTCAAGATAATTACGTATTTACAAAATACCGTCTCAATTCATCCTATTTCATCAGATCCGGGATGTGATATGGTTCCGAAGGACGAACCAGATATGGACAGTTTGAATAAGATTTTCTTGTTGAACAAAAATCCATTTTTTGATTTATTTCATCTATTCCATGGCCGGAGCAAAAGGGGATACACGTTACACCGCTATTTTGAATCCGAAGAGAGATTTCAAGAAATGGCAGATCTATTCACTCTATCAATAACCGAGCCGGATCTGGTGTATCATAGGGGATTTGCCTTTTCTATTGAGTCCTACGGGTTGGATCAAAAAAAATTCTTGAATGAGGTATTCAACTCCAGAGATGAATCGAAAAAGAAATCTTTATTGGTTCTACCTCCTCTTTTTTATGAAGAGAATGAATCTTTTTATCGAAGGATCAGAAAAAAATCGGTCCGGATCTACTGGGGGAATGCTTTGGAAGATCCAAAACTCAAAAAAGTGGTATTTGCTAGCAACAACATAATGGAGGCAGTCAATCAATACAGATGGATCCGAAATCTGATTCAAATCCAATATAGCACCTATGGGTACATAAGAAATGTATCGAATCGATTCTTTTTAATGAATAGATCCGATCGCAACTTCGAATATAGAATTCCAAGGGATCAAATAGGAAATGAGACTTTGAATCATATAACTATAATGAAATATACGATCAACCAACATTTATCGAATTTGAAAAAGAGTCAGAACAAATGGTTTGATCCTCTTATTTCTCGAACCGAGAGATCCATGAATCGGGATCCTGATGTATATAGATACAAATGGTCCAATGGGAGCAAGAATTTCCAGGAACATTTGGAACATTTCGTTTCTGAACAGAAGAACCGCTTTCAAGTAGTGTTTGATCGATTACGTATTAATCAATATTCGATTGATTGGTCCGAGGCTATCGACAAACAAGATTTGTCTAAGTCACTTCGTTTCTTTTTGTCCAAGTCACTTCTCTTTTTGTCCAAGTCACTTCCCCTTTTCTTTGTGAGTATCGGGAATACCCCCATTCATAAGTCCGAGATCCACATCTATGAATTGAAAGGTCCGAATGATCAACTCTGCAATCCGTTGTTAGAATCAATAGGTGTTCAAATCGTTCATTTGAATAAATTGAAACCCTTCTTATTGGATGATCATGATACTTCCCAAAGATCAAAATTCTTGATCAATGGAGGAACAATATTACCATTTTTGTTCAAAAAGATACCAAAGTGGATGATTGACTCTAGAAATAATTGCAGGAAATCCTTTGATAACACGGATTCCTATTTCTCAATGATATTCCATGATCGAGACAATTGGCTGAATCCCGTGAAACCATTTCATAGAAGTTCATTGATATCTTCTTTTTATAAATCAAATCGACTTCGATTCTTGAATGATCCAAATCACTTCTGGTTCTATTGTAACAAAGGATTCCCTTTTTTTGTGGAAAAGACCCGTATCAATAATTATGATCTTACATACGGACAATTCCTCACTATCTTGTTCATTCGCAACAAAATATTTTCTTTGTGCGTCGGTAAAAAAAAACATATTTTTTTGGAGAGAGAGGCTATTTCACCAATCGAGTCACAGGTATCTGACATATTCATACCTAACAATTTTCCACAAAGTGGTGACGAAAAGTATAATTTGTACAAATCCTTCCATTTTGCAATTCGATCCGATCCATTCGTTCGTAGAGCTATTTACTCGATCGTAGACATTTCTGCAACACCTCTAACAGAGGAACAAATAGTCCATTTTGAAAGAACTTATTGTCAGCCTCTTTCAGATATGAATCTATCTGATTCAGAAGGGAAGAACTTTCATCAGTATTTCAATTTCAATTCAAACATGGGTTTGATTCACACTCCATGTTCTGAGAAATATTTACCATCCGAAAAGAGGAAAAAACAGAGTCTTTGTCTAAAGAAACGCGTTGAGAAACGGCAGATGTATAGAAGAGATAGTGCTTTTCTCTCAAAATGGAATCTGTTCCAAACATATATGCCATGGTTCCTTACTTCGACAGGGTGCAAATATTTCAATTTTACCCTTTTAGATACTTTTTCAGACCCATTGCCGATACCGATACTAAGTAGCAGTCACAAATTTGTATCTATTTTTCATGATATTATGCATGGATCAGATATATTATGGCCAATTCCTCAGAAGATTCTTCCACAATGGACTCTGATAAGTGAGATTTCGAGTAAGTGTTTACAGAATCTTCTTCCGTCCGAAGAAACGATTCATCAAAATAATGATTTACTGGTTCCATTGATATGGACACATCTGAGATCAACAAATGCTCGGGAGTTCCTCTATTCAATCCTTTTCCTTCTTCTTATTGCTGGATATCTCGTTCATATACATCTTCTCTTTGTTTCCCGAGTCTCTAGTGAGTTACAGACAGAATTAGAAAAGATCAAATCTTTGATGATTCCATCATACATGATTGAGTTGCGAAAACTTCTGGATAGGTATCCTACATCTGAACTGAATTCTTTCTGGTTAAAGAATCTCTTTCTAGTTGCTCTGGAACAATTAGGAGATTCTCTGGAAGAAATACGGGGTTCTGCCTCTGGCGGCAACATGCTATTGGGTGGTGGTCCCGCTTATGGGGTCAAATCAATACGTTCTAAGAAGAACTATTTGAATAGCAAGTTCATCGATCTCATAAGTATCGTACCAAATCCCATCAATCGAATCGCTTTTTCGAGAAATACAAGACATCTAAGTCGTACAAGTAAAGAGATCTATTCGTTGATAAGAAAAAGAAAAAAGGTGAAGGGTGATTGGATTGACGATAAAATAGAATCCTGGGTCGCGAACAGTGATTTGATTGATGATGAAGAAAGAGAATTCTTGGTTCAGTTCTCCACCTTAACGACAGAAAAAAGGATTGATCAAATTCTATTGAGTCTGACTCATAGTGATCATTTATCCAAGAATGACTCTGCTTATCAAATGATTGAACAACCAGGATCAATTTACTTACGATACTTAGTTGACATTCATAAAAAGTATCTAATGAATTATGAGTTCAATAGATCCTGTTTAGCAGAAAGACGGATATTCCTTGCCCATTATCAGACAATCACTTATTCACAAACCTCGTGTGGGGCTAATAATTTGCATTTCCCATCTCATGGAAAACCCTTTTCGCTCCGCCTAGCCCTATCCCCTTCTAGGGGTATTTTAGTGATAGGTTCTATAGGAACTGGACGATCCTATTTGGTCAAATACTTAGCGACAAACTCCTATGTTCCTTTCATTACGGTATTTCCGAACAAGTTCCTGGATGACAAGCTTAAAGGGTATCTTATTGACGATATCGATTTTGATGATAGTGACGATATCAATATTGATGATAGTTACGATATTGATGATGACCTTGATATGAAGCTGCTAACTATGACGAATGTGCTAACTATGTATATGACGTCGAAAATAGACCGATTTGATATCATCCTTCAATTCGAATTAGCAAAAGCAATGTCTCCTTGCATAATATGGATTCCAAACATTCATGATCTGTATGTGAAGGAGTCGAATTACCTATCCCTCGGTTTAAATTACTTATCCCTCGGTCTATTAGAGAACTATCTCTCCAGAGATTGTGAAAGATATTCCACTAGAAATATTCTTGTTATTGCTTCGACTCATATTCCCAAAAAAGTGGATCCCGCTCTAATAGCTCCGAATAAATTAAATACATGCATTAAGATACGAAGACTTCTTATTCCACAACAACGAAAGCACTTTTTCATTCTTTCATATACCAGGGGATTTCACTTGGAAAAGAAAATGTTCCATACTAATGGATTCGGGTCCATAACCATGGGTTCCAATGCACGAGATCTTGTAGCACTTATCAATGAGGCCCTATCAATTAGTATTACACAGAAGAAATCAATTATCGAAACCAATACAATTAGATCAGCTGTTCATAGACAAACTTGGGATTTGCGATCCCAGGTAAGATCAGTTAAGGATCATGGGATCCTTTTCTATCAGATAGGACGGGCTGTTGCACAAAATGTACTTCTAAGTAATTGCCCCATAGATCCTATATCTATCTATATGAAGAAGAAATCATGTAAGGAAGGGGATTCTTATTTGTACAAATGGTACTTCGAGCTTGGAACGAGCATGAAGAAATTAACGATACTTCTTTATCTTTTGAGTTGTTCTGCCGGATCGGTCGCTCAAGATCTTTGGTCTTCACCCGGAACTGATGAAAAAAATTGGATCACTTCTTATGGATTCGTTGAGAATGATTCTGATCTAGTTCATGGCCTATTAGAAGTAGAAGGCGCTCTGATGGGATCCTCACGGACAGAAAAAGATTGCAGTCAGTTTGATAATAATCGAGCGACATTACTTCTTCGGTCCGAACCGAGGAATCAATTAGATATGATGCAAAATGGATCTTGTTCTATCGTTGATCAGAGATTTCTATATGAAAAATACGAATCGGAGTTTGAAGAAGGAGCCGTCGACCCGCAACAGATACAGATAGAGGAGGATTTATTCAATTACATAGTTTGGGCTCCTAGAATATGGCGCCCTTGCGGCAATCTATTTGATTGTATCGAAAGGCCCACTGAATTGAGATTTCCCTATTGGTCCGGGCCATTTCGGGGCAAGCGGATCCTTTATCATAAAGAGGATGAGCTTCAAGAGAATGGTTCGGAGTTCTTGCGGAGTGGTACCATGCAGTACCAGACACGAGATAGATCTTCCAAAGAATCAGGCTTTTTTCGAATAAGCCAATTCATTTGGGACCCTGCGGATCCATTCTTTTTCCTATTCGAAGAGAAGCCCTTTGTCTCTGTGTTTTCACGTCGAGAATTCTTTGCAGATGAAGAGATGTCAAAGGGGCTTATTACTTCCCAAACAAATCCTCCTACATCTATATATAAACGCTGGTTCATCAAGAATACGCAAGAAAAGCACTTCGAATTGTTGATTCATCGCCAGAGATGGCTTAGAAGCAAGGGTTCATTATCTAATGGATCCTTCCGTTCTAATACTCTATCCGAGAGTTATCAATATTTATCAAATCTGTTCCTATCTAACTTAACGCTATTGGATCAAATGACAAAGACATTGTTGAGAAAGGGATGGCTTTTCCCGGATGAAATGAAACATTTGATTTATGTAACAGGAGAAAGATTTTCCATTCCTTAGCCGTAAGGATATGTGGCCATGAAAGGGGGATTAAGTGGAAAAGGATTTGCCGGGTGGTAGAGTCATGGAAACACTTTTTATTCCATATTTTGGACCTTAGCTCCATGGAACAATATGCTACTGCTGAAAATGGAAGAATTGAAATCTTAGATCAAAACACTATCACTATGTATCGATGATATGAACTGTCTAAACAAGAATTCTTGAACGGCGAAAGAGCCTATTACTCACTACATCAAACAATTTCCATTAATGAAACCATGTAAATCCATCGGAAAATAAAAAATACGCATGTCCGATGAAATGCCTATTGCTATCCGCCCTAATAATGAATCATTGGTTTAACTGAATAACTAAAGAAAATAGATAGACCTTTCTCTTCGTCTCAGGTCGATGGATCTTCTCAATTGGAGGATCCCCCCCATGGATAATACATATTCCGGTTGACTGAGCCTAATTCTAATTGTTTTGTTCCGAAGCAAAGATATCCACGGAGGCCGGTTCGTCCTATTCAGATATTAACGACCAAGAGGTACTGGATTCTCCTTCGGATAGGCCC